GAGTTGGCTGATAAAGATGGGCAGTAACGATTGCGTAATATCCATTTTTCGGCCTCGTCATCGAAAGCGGCTTCCAATTGCTCGGAAATTCTCAGCTATATGGGGAGCTTGGATGGTGAGCAAAAACAATTGATCAAGAAGTTGGTCAACTTTCGCATGAAAGAAGGTAAAAGAACGAGAGTTCGTGCTATTGTTTATCAAACTTTTCATCGCCCAGCTCGAACTGAACGCGATGTAATAAAACTTATGGTTGACGCTATAGAGAATATAAAGCCCATATGCGAAGTAGAAAAAGTAGGAGTAGCAGGTACTATTTATGATGTCCCTGGGATTGTAGCCAGGGATCGTCAACAAACCTTAGCTATTCGTTGGATCCTTGAAGCAGCTTTCAAACGACGTATAAGCTACAGGATAAGCTTAGAGAAATGTTCATTTGCTGAGATACTAGATGCTTACCGAAAGAGGGGAATTGCACGTAAGAAAAGGGAGAATCTTCATGGACTGGCTTCCACCAATCGAAGTTTCGCGCATTTCAGATGGTGGTAAAGTGAGACCGCATAAAGAGCTTTTCCTCATTCAGTCAGATTTTTCAGTAAGATATGGTTTGACCCTTTTTCTTTTTGTTTGAATCTTCATATAGACTACGTTCCTCATACTCCTCCCTTCATTCATTGAGTTGGAGGAATCCATACCATAGGAGGCCCGCCCGTTATGCATTGCATGAAAGAACCTTTCTTTGTATGACTTCTCTTTTGCCTCAGGTCGAATGAAGGAGATCAATCAAAAAAAGAGGCCATGAATGAAGAAGTAGTGGGCCTTTCACCCTCTTTCTTTCGTCTGACTCGGGGAGCTGATCTGATAAATGCACTTCAAAGGGAGGGAAGCTAGGTTTCCCATGTTGGTATGGCCGAGCATAAAAGATTTGGAAGTTAGGTCAAAAAGAAGAGGTAAAGAGAGAAAAGAGAACGGAATCGATAGCCCCGGCAAGAGAAAGAAAAGTAAGGACTCTCGTTTTCCGCATACGCATTACGCATATAGGCTGTGAAAAAGAAGTCTACTTTTAGATTCTAATAGAGAAAGAGAGAGATTCGTCTACTTTCTTAATCTTAATAAGGTAACGGAACCAACTTCAAGTACTTCGTAGGACGCCGCCGTTTGCTAAGATGTGCTTCTACATCGTGAGCTTTAGTGCACAAGTCGTCGAATCCCTTAAAGGTTTTGGGCAGGAGTATCGACGACAAGTCGTGCCTGAAGTGAAGTTGTTCATGCACATCTTGAGGAGCTCTTGCTGAGTAAACTTCTGGGGACAGGCAAAAGTAAGGGCTCGCCACTTTGCAATGAACTCCGTGACAGGTTCATTATCCCTTTGCTTGGTCTTATGAGGACATGCCGGGAATTGATCCAGAGATTGGTTCTCTCGGCGGGTTGATCGACGTTCCTTTCAGCTGCGGGCTAAATAAGAATGGCTTCAACGATTGGATGAGAATACAGGAGCACAAGAAGGCAGAAATGGATCCTGCAAGTCGCCGGAAGACGATCCTACTCAAACTCTTCCAATCGACGTCTTCAAGAATCTCTCTTCTTTCTCTGACCTGGAAGGAAGAAGTCTCCCTCCCTTCCCTATAGGCTATAGGAGAGTGCAGATGCATTCCTTCAATTGATTCGATTGGTCAACTAATCCATGAATGGTACGAGTACTCAGACCGTCTGACTAGTCAATGAGTCTATCCCTAGACTCTGACCATCTAAAAGGACCTTCCCTAACAATTCTTCTAACCCGGCTCCTCCTAACTCATAGGGAAGACCAACTCACTGACCACCTGACCCAGGTGAAAGCGTAATTATCCTATAAAGGCATAAAAAGCTAGATGAATATTAGAAAAGAGCAAGAAGACGGTCTATTCCCAAACGTCTGCAAACCAAAGACCGGCCAGGAGCCGCTACTTGACTGATTCATTGCCTGGCATCATGAAGTGAACTAGACTGGCTTCGGTCTCTCTCTACATGAAGCACCCGAGCTTCATACGGGGTCTCATTAGGTTCTTTCCCCGGTCTTGCCGGCTCACCTCGACATTCTAGCCCCTCTTTCTTTCGTTCCCATCGGCATCTTAAAGGAAGTGAGCCATTGGCTATGGGGCACGAACGGTCTAAGAAGAAGTGACGGTGGATGTATCGAATGTGCACAGAGAAGGAGCAAAGCAGTCCCAATGCCCACAGATCTGCTATTGGGTTGTGACAGTGAATCAGATGAATAGATTGTATCTCTTTTTTTCAATCGGAATTGATAGAGCTGAATCCAATCCCCTAGCTAGGTTTGAAAGAAGACGCTCTTTGAAAGGTAACTGCAGTCGTCAGGGGCGTAGCCTTCGTAAGGCCTCCAAGAGAAATCCTTTCTTTTTTATTGTACTGAGCTAGGTAAGTATAGCAGTGAAGGAAAGCGGCGGTCTTCTCTCTTTCTACTTCATTTCTTGGTATACTCCATTCAGTTTTAACTGCTAATCTTAGGGGAACAGGAAAGCCGGCGACTCATAGGCAGGTGAAGCGGATAAGCAGGTAAACATTCGGGCAAGAAGAGGGTTTTGAATGTAGGGGCTTAGTAAAGAAAAGAGGCTACCTTTTTTCGTTTCAGTAAGACTGGGAAAGCGGAAAGCATGGAGAGGGGGCTGTTGACGCACCCGTTAGCACCGGATGAATGACGCAAAGTGCCTGAAGTCACGAGGTAAGGTTTTTATCCTTCAGGGCGATAGGCATACCAGAAGTTTAGGTCATGCGCGAATGCAGAAAGGGGACAAGGAGAAGCGCTAGTCCACTAACAACTGAACCCCTCAAGCGAACAAGTGGATCAACCTCCTTGAATTTGAATGTTCCCAATTCCATTTCCTATTTGAGCGCATGAAAATGCAAGATGGAGGCTTTTCTGAATGAAAGGAAGATCATCCCTTGGGAAAGAGATCGGCAATTCGCTCAGGTGGTTAGTTAGTTGTAATTGAGTAGGCAGTTCTTCTCTTTGCCTTTCAGCCGGCTAGTCCGCTTATCCCTCTGTGAGCGGAGATGGTGATACAGGAAGTGTTGTGGCTTTGGTGGAAGGCTGGGATGGTAGACTCTCTTTTAGTTTGGGACGATCTTTCCGATTTAGGAATGAACTATGGAATTCAGTCACTCGGGTAAGAACTTAAGGCATTGAAAGACGTGAACCGGGGTCGTTGGGGAAGAAAGATAGGGCATTAGCAGCTGAAACGAGAGAAGCCACTAACCTAACTGCCATTAGAGTCCCGAATCAAAGCCTTCCCTTGAACAGGAGCGAAAGCCAAAGGGGGAGGAGCAAAGGCTTAATTAAGTAGCCGCTGGTGTCGAAGCTGAGAAACTGCAGGATCGAACAAAGACCCATGCTTGGGAATTCCCAAGCAATCATTTGAAGCACTTTTTCTGCCTTTTTATATCATATCAAATTTACGGGAGTCCATATTTCATGAACAAAAACCAAATCTCTCTTCAATCGTTTCTCCCTTGAATTCCCACTTCGTCAACCCTTATTCGTTGATTGCATTCAGCAAGGGCTTCATAAGTGTCTAGCGAGCAGTGGTCGACTTATCCTTTCGAAGACTGTGTGAGATTGATGGGTGAACCCTCTGACGGTGTCGTGGAAGCTGATCCCGGTTCACCTCTCTCTTTCAGACCTCCTTCATACTTTCCAGGTCCGCCCCAGCCAAAAAGGGCAGTTCAAGACCCTTTAGCTCATCCCCTTTGATCAGGGCTCCCCGAGGATGATAAATGTAAGGATTCAACAAAGTGTGAACCAAGACTTGAGAGTCTGATTCAATCCAAATCTTTTGAAGCCTCGAGCCAAGGCAATCCGGAGACCAGTACGGACAGCCCAAGCCCAGAGTTCAGCAGTCAAGTTTGTAGCAACGCCAATTCTAGCTGCATAACCTCGAAGCCAGACGCCTCCTCGATCCCACTCATGTTCGGATTCACTAACCATTCCCTTTCTCTTTTTGCATTTCTTATTTCTTGGTCGGTCGCTTCCTTTCGCTTTCATGCGGAAGGCCCCCTACCGGCCAGAAAGAAAGAATTCTTTTATATAGTATAGAGCGTTGCGTTGGCTATGGTGCCATTTGCGAAGAAATGAGTTTATGCGTTTTCTTCTTAGTGATGTTATTGTCGACAAACGATGGGATCTTGATCGGATTCAAAGGTCGCTGCCTACTTACTTCTTTACTTCTCCACCTCACAGTCTATAGCCTGCCTGCCTTGGTCTGAGTTGAGAGGCTGAAGGGAAGATCTCTGATGCTACTACCAATATCAGGTACCGGGTGAATCATATCGAGCGAAGAACGCTACCTTGCTGTCGTATCGAAGCGATCGGGGAAAGAAGCTTACCCGAACCGAGCAAATGCTTTCACGGTCTTCTATTCCTGCTTCCTTTTGAAGAAGCATAGTAGCTGCTTCTGCGCACGTCTACTCTACTAAATAAAATAAAAGAGTGAATTTTCACAAGAGGTAGGGTCAATTGTCTATGAAACTGATTTCATGAACCCGCTGTCCCAATAGGTTCAATGGCGTGAAGGCCAGAGGAATCAGAGTCTGCCCCTGAAACCGAGATGACATCTAGCAAGCAGAACCGCATCGAGGAGACTTAGAGAGTCTCAGATTGGTTGGAAGCAGCATTCATGTCTGATTTCTCACCTTCTTCCCCGAACACTTTTCTTTGATTTGATGAAGCAGAAGCAAAAGGAGTTGAAAGAACGGAACTTAGAGAAGAAGGGCGTCAAGCAGCTCGAACACCTGTAGAGGAGCGAGCGGAACGAGAAAGAAAGAAACTTCCAGCATGAAATCGAGAAAGCCCTCTCTGAAAGCCCTTTCTTTCCGGCTTCAAGCCTTTCCTTCTTACTTCTTAGTCGAGTTCTATTAACATATACCCTCCCGCTTCAAGATCTAAACTTCCCTCCAGCTCAGGAGTAGGAGCGGGGACCTAACGATTTCTCTTTCTCTGAGGGACGCTTACAACGAGAACTCCGAATGAACGCAGAGGAGCTCCGGGTCGCCAGGGAGGAACTGCGCTGGTTAGAGGAGGAGACCGCGAATTCGGGCACACCAGCGGAGCCTTTTGGCGTCTCTATGGCACCACATGAGAATGGCTCATGAAGAAGAAGATCTTATTTTTGTTAACAAGATTCGTAAGAATGGCAAGCTCTCTCTGCTGGTGGCCAGCTAATGCTAGTGAAGCATCTTTTATCTTAGATTACTATCCATGTTCTGGCAGGTTCTACAATCCCTAAAGGGGTGCTTCAGGATATCAACAGAATTCTAGCATGATAAGGATCATAAACATCATTGGGTTGCCTGGCATCACATAACCCTTCCCATAGATGAAGGTGGTCTTGGGATTAGCTAATTCTATGATGTTTCGACTGCGTATGAACTCAAAAATGATTTAGACAAAAGTCTCTCTGGCCATCCTTGCTCTTTCGAAGCCGGGAGCTACTAACGGCTCTAATATTCTTTGATGCTGAATTGCAAATACCTCATAGGAGATGGGCATAACACGTCGTTCTGGCTGGATCATTGGTTCTTGGATGGTCCGATTATTGAGCACGCTATTGAGTGGCCCACATCTTTTTCCTTAATATCTGAAGTGAACGCGGAAGGTAATTGGAACCTTGATTGCTTGCCTCGCCCGGAGCTTGCTTGCTTTAAGATGTTGATTGCTCCTCGCCGTACCTCTGGACACAAGACTTTTCGCTTTCAAAGGACTTCGCCTCCTCTTGGGCACCCACTATCGTCCTTAGTTGTGTTGTAGGGGCCAGGCGGCATAATCCTGTGAGTCCAGATCCACATGTCATAACCTTTCTAACTGGCCTAAAGCTTAAAGACAAATGGCCATAGAGAGCTCAGACAGCTGCCAGCTAGCCTTGCACTTCCTTATTCACTCTTGAACTAAAGTAATGCTAGACTTAAGACTTGATCTCCTGCGCCTATTGCGATTGATAGCTTTTCCTTTCCCGCTGGTTTACTTGTGTCGGTTTCCCACGGGGTTCTAAAATAGATTACAGTACCTGCCCTTTCCAATTCAAAATACCCTGTTATTATTACCTAAAAAATCTAACCGTCTTAAGAACTTTAGAAAAAAGAAGAACGAAGACTTAACCAATCGACCAATGGGCCTTTCTTTGTAGGCGGCGAAGGGCAGGTTAACACTCCTCCCTTTGACCCTACGCATAATTCAATTTTTGACTTCCATGGTCATCCTATATTGCGAATGAGTCTGGACCATCTCCTATTGTAGTATCAAAATGAGTATGACTTTACTTTGAAGTTTAGCCCTGTTTCAACGGTATGACAACCTTCCCAATCACTCGGTTCAATCCTTACCTGAGGACTCCGCATGCACCTTCGCTTAACCTTCGATGTTGTCCGCATGTCTTTGAATGGGCTTATACACGCTCGTCAAGTTACACCTGAACTGCTTTCTCAACGCGCGTTAAAAGCTCTGATAGAGAACCCTTCAAATAGAGCATTTGTAAGTTGAGATTCCTTCCCTATGTTTCAAAGCTAGCTTCTCTAGCTATCTATACTGTGTGACCCACCTCCTCCCTTCGCTCTCTTGCTAGAGCTGGTTCTAAGCCCCTTCCCCACCGGCCCATTACTTCGATAGTTACCTTACCTATAAACAATTATTCCAAGTGAAACGATAAGCATGTTAGCTTGGGTGTGTGCTTAACTTAATGGCTGGCTCTCCTCAGTACCAAATGCTGAAGGTGGATATGCGGGCAAGGTCTGAGGTAGTCAATGGCCTTTTTTTTCTTCCTCACAGCTCCTTCTCTGCTCAGAGTAAAAGAGGCAAAGTGCTAACTACTAAGGAAAGAAATTCCCTAATCTTCCTCTCTCTACTGGGTCGTTGAGAAGGGGTCCCGGCCCTAACTACAGCTCTGAGTAACTCCTTGTCTCATTGATCCGAGTCATCAAGGAAAGACAGTAAGACGGTAATCCAGTATTTTGTGATTCTCCGATACTTGATTTTATCCTGGTCCTTTTGAACCAAATATTTTGAAACCTGGAGATATTTTTGTTTTTGTCTCTGCTAAAGCATTCGAGTCTTTACTTGAAGACTCCTCTCTCCTTCTTTCGATCTTCTCCTTCGGACCCTTCTCCTCGAATATTCTTTTGGTTCTTGGATTATAAGTTGGATTGAATCTAAGGTTTTCCCTAACCCTATATATCTTTTTTACCTTTATCGTCTAGGATTTCAGTTCTGATTTGAGTAGCTTGATCTTCTGCGAACAGTTTCCCTCCCTCTTCTTCCCATTCGGGTTGGGTTTACCCAAAAGTCAAGAAAGACACAATGGAATCTGATAAGTGAGATTTCGAGTAAGTGTTTACATAATCTTCTTCTGTCCGAAGAAATGATTCATCGAAATAATGAACCACCATTGATATCGACACGTCTGAGATCGCCAAATGTTCGGGAGTTCCTTTATTCAATCCTTTTCCTTCTTCTTGTTGCAGGATATCTCGTTCGTACACATCTTCTCTTTGTTTCCCGAGCCTATAGTGAGTTACAGACAGAGTTCGAAAAGGTCAAATCTTTGATGATTCCATCATACATGATTGAGTTGCGAAAACTTCTGGATAGGTATCCTACATCTGAACTGAATTCTTTCTGGTTAAAGAATCTATTTCTAGTTGCTCTGGAACAATTAGGAGATTTGCTAGAAGAAATACGGGGTTCTGCTTCTGGCGGCAACATGCTATGGGGTGGTGGTCCCGCTTACGGGGTCAAATCAATACGTTCTAAGAAGAAATTTTTGAATATCAATCTCATCGATCTCATAAGTATCATACCAAATCCTATCAATCGAATCACTTGGAAAATCCCTCTTCCCCCAACCCATTTTTTTTTCTTTTAAAAGTAAGAAAAGGACTTAGACCATAAGGGGACCGGCACCAGCCTGCCCAAAACGGAAGGGACCTCCCCACTACCCACAACTGAACCGCTGGGGATACTCATTTCTAATCTGACTCAGATAGCTGTCACTGTCAACTAAAGTACTGTGCAGTACGCGGGCTCTCCCGGTAATAACCTCTTTCGTTTCGAGTGCATAAGCGCTATAATTGATATGATTTAGGTAGGAGAGTCGATTGATCAAGACTACCGCAAGAGCATATAGAGTTCTTTTCTCTGTACAAGGAATCTAATTTATTAAAACCCTTTCCCGCTCGGTAAGAAGCCTACTGTCCTACGGGAGTGTAAGAGAATTCCCTAAGACCCAGAGCCGACAGAAAGAAGCAGGCATCTGACTTGATCGCCCACGTATCAAAGGTAGTAGAATCCAATTCCTTTATCGATAGAACAGAACCGGATTCTAATTTCCCGTTCTTCTGTCCCAAGGGAGGTTTTTTCTAACCAAAGGATTTTCATTTTTCAACACATACCGGGTAAGGGACGAAAACTGGATAGCCAACCCGGAATTGGATAGCCGACTGATCTTCGGGAGGGGAATCTATCTTCTTTCTTTATAATGTACCTGCTGGAATGGCAATCGCTTAACGCACAACTGGGTAAGGGAATCTCATTTCTTTTTCGCGGATAGAGAAGGTAATCTTTTGATTAGGACACCTCCATTGTGAAGTACCACACGAGTCATTTTCCTTGGACAGCATTACACTTTCATTAAATACAGTCCCCTGCCCCTCTCTTCTTTTTTTGTCTAGCTTCAGGCTCGAAGGCTAAAGAGAATTCATACCTTCCATGATAACCCGATTCTAATATAAAATATTAGCGGGACTAGTGACTTTGCACTTTCTTCGTTACATTCAATCTGGTATGCTCTGGTCTAATTCCCCCTAGAACGCCATTTCTAAGATAAGAGAGGGGGAGGTATCTTCTCATTCTCTGCGACCTATCCATGTAAACCCCCTCCCTTCTTCTTTTACTTTGAATACGAAAGGTTCTTTGGAGCCCTTGTCCTTGCTTTGGGGTAGGCCCCTCTTCCCCTTGCTTTTCCTAAAGTAAAGGAAGTCCTTTTAGTCAGACTAAAGTCAGTCGGCTACTCAAACTCTTTAACAAGCGTGGCATCTCCTCGAGTTGCGAAAGAGGCTGCAGCTTCCATTTCGGATATTCGTTATGCTATTTCTTTTTCGTGTCGTGAGCTGCTCAGTACTCTCCTTCCTTAACTTAAAGACTGATTGAGGTGAGAAAGACGTACCGATTGAAGTCCCAACAGCCTTTTTTCTTTGTCAGATCAGAGGGAGATCTTTCTTCTCTTTAGGTCTGTAGCTTCATCTCTTTCTCTTCCCTGAGAAGGGCTTATGTAAACAAGACTAGCTGCTTCTTCTTTGCCTAGTGAGTTACCTAGCCTTGATTGTTGTAGGATGGAATGCTTATCCATTCGCTTTCCAGTTTAGCGGTGCAAGCTTTCTTTCCATTCCCTCTTAGTGTTTTAGGTTAGAAGGTGTTCCATCTGTCGGCTAAAGTTGCTTTTTCCGCTTTCAAGTCATCCGATTCGGTCTCTTCTAAGTGGTCCATTGGGGTAAGCGCGGGAGCAGCAATCCATTCCGTCGCTCTATTCAAGCCTAAACCGTCACTTTACAGAAGGTCTTAAAAATGCTTGTTTAATGTCCCAGCTTCTTTTGAATTAGGTTCTTCTCTATGCTAATTACTGATTGAGTTGGAAAAGTTTATTGATATGCCTTGCTACTTTGCTTCTGAGCTAACTGTCTAACTAAAGCTTTAAGCAACACAACTACTGATGTAGATGAGCATAGCTATTTTAGCTATTATAATGTGAAAAACCTTTTCTACATTAATCACAGGTTAGCTACAGTCTTTGAATTTGGATCACGTAGGTGGTAAGCTAAAGCGAAGGACCTCTATGAATGCGGTGAGGTGAGCTTGATGATTGCGCTACTGGGAGATCGGAATAACGTAAATAAAGAGAGCTCTCTCCGGGCAGGAAATGATCTATTGAATAGAGAGAACTCCACCTCTGGAGAGGATACAACACATTGAAATAAAGGAATTGGTTGATCTCTCCCATCAGACAGATCAACGACACCGGGCATGGGATACACAGGCAGGAGAGTGACCGGGCAGGGCAGACCAGATGAGCGAAATTTCTTTTTTGCGAAAGCGCTGTACCAACTTGCGTACAAGATTTTATATGGATTGGATACTCTAGTCAAATCCTCTTCAAAAGTCCTTTCGTACAGGCTATTCGACGGTCTACTGGCTTTCTTGCTTATGCGAGACTTCGAACGCTAAGCCTCGCTTATGCACCGAGAAAGATCGTCGATAGGAAAGCTCTGTTACGCACCAAGACGGCCCCTTCTCTTTACCCTTCCCGTCTCCTACCTCAGTCCTTTGCTGGCCCATCTCTTTTCTTCTCGCTAGAGTTATTCAGAGGACCCGGTAGACCTAGACTCGAACGGATAGAATCGTCCCCCCCCTATTAAATAAGGCGATGCCGTTCCTTCACACCCGAAATGCTCACTTATAGAGCTTTAGAGAGTAGGGGCTTCTGCCGCTGTCATAAGAAATGCTACTGAGACGGAGACTGCTAATACTAACTAGACCGCGTGCGGATACCGGAGCTGCTTACCGATGGTCCTTCGCTTACTTCTCTGGAGTCAACGATGCCACTTTTTCCGTCACGGAAACTGCTGGATGGGACCGGCTCATATTGGCTTAATGCTCTCGTTCGTTCTCTCACGCGCCCGAGGATAGGGATTGCCGCTCGTGTCTTACTGGAGATATAGTTTCGTATTTAACAAAAAGTGCTAGGCTTGAATAAGAGAAAACAAACGGATGGCTAGTATCATATGTCAGTAGCAGTGAACATGACGCCAAGGCCAGGTAGGCGAAATTCTTCTTGCTTGGTCTTCTTTTTTGGGTATGTTAAGTCTTTGGTGTAGTACGGTTGAGTGAGTTCGCTTGATCTTTGCTAATTGGCTGACATTCTTATTGCTCTATACCAGTATAGAGTAAGAGCCGGTAGAAGACTCATCCGTCCTTGTGTAGGATCAGATTTGGGAGTCCGGGAAGGAACTGACATACTTAATGACAGGTGCGCTTACAGTCTTATATAAGGCATGCCACGGTATTTCACCTTACCTTCCTTTCCCAGGACTGAAAGCTGCCTAAACTGAACAAAATGTCTTCTGCTGCTATCTTAATCTGCTAAAATGGACAAAATCGGCTTAAAATCTAATGCTTGCTGGCGGAAAAACCTCTCTTCTCAAAAGAAGAGAAGAGCTCGCGCACTAGCATTCCTTCTCCAGATCGGAGACTCGATAGGTTTTTTTGCTTGAATCTGGAATGGCGGGACTGATTGACCTATGTCACTTCCTTGCATCAACAGAAATAAGACCGGCCCCATTATTCTATCAAAGAGCCTAGCAACAACCTATGCGGATAAGGCGAAAACAGCTCCTTCTCTAAGACATTTGGCATCTGTCTGTACCCTCTGTTCTCAAAAGCGCTCGTCGAAGGCTCCTCTTGGGACATTAAAATGCAAATCTTCCTTTCGCGAAGGTCTACTATGCTCCCTCACAGTCTCTAGCATCAATTCCATTCCTGGATATCACGACTATTGATTCACTGGGCAACGCTAAACCACCCTCTTATTCGTCAAGACCAGTGCCTGCTACTCCTACTGCTTGCCTGGGACTGGGTATAAATCCCATCTCTCGACGAAATGCTTTACTTTAATAAGAGCTCCTCAAAAAGAAAAGGGGTAACCTTTTCTGAAACTAAGGATTTAAAAGCTCTCCTACGCTTCCTCCTTTGCTTTTGCTACTGATGGCATACTTCACTAAATCAGTCTGATCTGTCTAAACGGTGCTTGTTGCGGCGAGGAGATATAAGCTGGTCCATCTATCTTGGAGTTTTATTTGAGACAAATGTGCCTGCCCGGTCTCATCTCGAAGGCAGGGACCAGTTATCGGGAATGGAGGAAGCTGAAAAGCTTCACTTTCTTACTTTCTCCTTTCTTATGAATCTTTATTTCTTTAGGGGCCTCCCTTATCTGCCTGTAAAGTTCCTTTCCTTCCTCTCTACCGTTGGTCTTTGTTTTGGCGTCGCCGAAGAACCACGTCACCCGTAGGCGGCAGAACCTTGATTACTTATGAGTGCCCTAGTTAGCTATCTCATCCAACCAATTCTCTTTTCTGTATGGTATGCTCTATGCAGTTTTTGTGCTTTTCTTTTCTTATTGCCTTATCCACTCACTTTCGTAGTCTAGTATTAGTCAAGAAACTTCCACTATTAAGAACTCTAAGGCATCTTTGAAGATCATTAACCGGTGTAGGATGGCAATTTGCTACTCGTATTAAGATGGCATTCTCGGACGGCCTTATCTATCTCTACTAAAAAACTTATGTCTCTCAATCGGCAAAAGTCTCCCCTTACCTCTTTCAAGATAAGCCTGTAAAGTAAACCCCCTAAAAAGAAAATGTCGAATAAGTGCCCCTCTCCCTCTACCTGTCGGTAGAGCACTTTCAGCCCTCTCGCTTCGCTCGAGCATCTTCCCATCCTCTCCTTATCAGTAGAGTGACTACGTTCCTCTCGCTACAAGTCTTCCACTCGTTCCCTTTCTTTCAAAAGAATTTTCCTTTTCGCAAGAAGCACCAAGTGGTATGGCAAGATAGCAGAGTTTGTAGTACAAAGTCTTTAGTGGCTCCAGCATATTCCAGCTTGTTTGTCAAAGCTCGAGAGGGTAAGTTGGCGATAGTGTTTGTGGATGACCTCATCATCACTGGAGACGACGTAGAAGAAATCCGTCAAACATCTGTTTTTAGTAGATCAGGAGAATAACGAAGTATGGGATTAAGGCTAACTGCTTCTATTGGCCTTTCTTTCCCGCCTAAGGAGAAGACCTGCTATAGCTGGTGGTTCGTCTTTCCAGCTTAACGAATCGAATCTAGCTTCCTCTCTTTCTTTTCATGTATTGATTGATGGACCTAAGCTAAACTTAGCTGAAGCTACTGGCCAAAGAATGACTTTCCGGATGAGCTCATCCTTCTTGAAAGGAAATGGTTGTTCTTGTTCCTGCCCAAGCTTTCGTCTTGACAAGAGTTCGTTCTTCCTGCCTGGGTAAGGAATAGAGCAAGGGGTCAGCCGTTTCCAGCTTAGCTTATAATAAAATGCCTTTTTCGGATCGCTTCCTCGCTTTTCGACTATGGGCTTTTAGAAAGCGAGAAATGCTTTGGTGATAAAGAAATCCTCGCCTAGCGCAAGGATGAAGTTATCTCCGCCTCCCTTGCTATTGACTGAATCCGGACGTGATTGAGGCAGTCCGGTCTAGAGAAGAGAGGTCTATAGTTCCGTTTTGTTGTTGTGCGGGGTTCCAGTCAACCGAGCAACGAATACTGGCAAAGTTCGCAGTTTACCGTCCCCATTCGGTGTTACCTGATCGCCAAAGCAGAACAACGACTGGATTAAAAGCCCGACACGACTCAGTGGTTTCTAAAAAGCCTACCGTGGCTGATAGCAAAGTCAAGTGCGATCCGAAGCTAACTGATGGCGCCCTTACTCCGGGTAGGAGAAAGCAAAAGGAGTCCTCCAAGGCGACTCTAAGATAATGAAAATCGTGGGAAAGACTTCGGTGAGAAGGGCCTATACTATAGTACAATGAGGCGACAAAACCAAAACTTGGCATCGTAGGAGAGGGATATACGACCTATGCTCAGAGACGGAGTTCCAGGGGGTCTTGGGCCACAAGCTAGACAACTAAGACTCAAATCTGACTCACCAGAAGAGGAATCGTTCCGTGCTTAAACATCGGATTCTATCATGTTTTCGAGCTCAACGAAGGGTCTCTTACCCCAAATTGATGAAGGGCCGTGACGTCTCGCTGTCTATGACATACCGCTAAACAGCAGGTAAGCTTCTACAGCCTACGACTCATTCCAGATTTTCATTTTGGGTCAATCTCCCTTTCTCTTATCTCCTCAATGATTGGGAAAGTAGCTTCGGGAATGTGAATCAATCACCATTTAATTTAAGGAACCATGAACGGAAACTACGACCTCATTTAAGAGAAGGTCAGTGTCCATTTCTGGGCCTGAGGGAGTACTCTTAAAATATTCTGATTCCTGCTCATACGCCCGATTTGAGACTTTGGTGTAAATCCCGACTTGATTTATCGGTTGGAAGGAAAGGGTTGTGGCAAGCAAGCCAAATATGGCTGCACCGTACCCGGTCTGAATCAAACGATATTGAGTAAGTACTGGCGGTCGCAGACTTAAACTTAAGATCGAATGAATAACAATGCATCTTGCCAACCAGTAGATCCAGAAGGGCCTCTTGATTAAAGATCCATTGGGATGCCCTTTTAGCTTAAGAGAATCTCGATATCCTGAGGCCGGTAAGGGCTTGTAAGGAAGCGCGCTATCTAATATCTAATCACGGGTGCTGGTTCTAGACCCATCTTTCAGCAGGATCACGAAAAAGAACTCTTTGAAGAGAAGAGACACAGAGCCAGGTCTGTACCGATGGCCTTTAAAGGAGAGGGGGAAGGTACAACAACTGCAGAGCTAGCCCATCCTTCTCACTTCACTCCTCTTACCCTAATTACCCGGCAGGCTTGGAACTGAAAGCCTTTGAAGTGGAATAGAATGCAAACTGTGAGGGAAAGGGAACAGAAAGAGTAGGCCTCGGAGGGCCAAGAAGCGAAGACAGTTTCCGTAAAGAGTTAACCTCGAAGGGCGGCCGCCAAGGAAAAGTAGAAACAGAGTGCCAGCCGGAAGAAGGAAAAGAAATGCTTTAAAAAGGTAAGCTGCAGTTCGGAATTTCCATCTAAGCTATCGAAAGATAAACACTCTCAACAGGAAGCCGCCCCATTCTATTACCAGACAAAATTCGGAGATCGAAATAGTTCAAAGTCTTGGTTAGCGGCTCGATCGGTAAGCTTGGTAAGAAGATGCTGACAAAGCTGGGCCTTCTACCTCTTCTGTTTAATGCCTCTCTTCAGATCTGTTTAGGGAAGGCAAGGGATCTGATTAGGCAGTCCCAAGGGAAGGAAGCGAAAGGTAAGCCTAGGCTAGGGAGACGGCGAAAGGGGTAATTGGGCTCTCATCTCAAGTAAGTAGCCGGTGAAGTAGTTCCGCAAAGAAGGGAGAAAGGGGTTTATACTGCTACGGCATCAGTTCTTCCATCTCTTTCTTCCCCGACTTGGGCTTACTCTTACTGCTTTAGGTAAATCCGTTGTGAACATTTACTTGCCTTCTTTTCTTTTTTTATTTTATAGGGCATTAGTTTGGCAAATCTCGTAAGTATAGACCTACCTAGGATAAAGAACTTCATTTTTTCGAGCTTTTGGTTAGCGGCTTGCTTACCTACCTACCTGATGACTGTATTCCTGCTTTCGATGCACCGGGCTCTCTCCTTGCCTTCGTCCCGCCGGGGCACATCCTTCTATGTTTGTTTTCCGGCTGACTCTGGTATGACTGTTTGCGAACTCCCAGCTCTTTTATTTACTGGCCGAAGCTAAGAGGACCCAATCCACGCTAACTAGTATGAGTTCATACCCGCTTTGAGCTTGAACGTGGCACTAAAGCTGAGCTCATGAAAGAGACTTCCGGTTATAAAAATCTTTCCTTTAGCTCATTTCCCGATTCGAGGACTTATTACTACTTCATTCTTGCAAGCCCACACCGAGAAGAGAATTTATGCAGACGAATACTAAACACTGTAAGCTGTACCGCCTATTTTGAATCTTCATCCCTTACCGGCGGCTTCGGAATCCAGTAGCGAGACATAGGTGAAACCGAAAAGTCGAAGTAGAAAGCTCGTACTTGATTCGCTCTCTTCCCCGGGCTAGGGCTTGAACTGGCCTCTACTCTACTTGACTTTTCCGGGGTTGGGCCTTTCTTTGCCAGGTATTCTTTTTCTTCAATTGAACTTCTCTCCGCCCATGCTTCTTTCCCTATTACCGGCATTGCTAATAGGTCAACGTTCTTTTCAGGAAGCTAGGCAGGAGCCCGGTGCCATCTCCAAACGCCTTCTCCCTTCTCTTCTGGACGAGCAATATCAATAGGAGTAATAGAGAATTTGATTTCCTTTAGGGCTATAGAGATATCTTTTCTTTCTATGGCATAGATTTCTTCTATTGGGGTGGGGGTAAGCCATCTAGTTACATTTTTTATGCAGTATCAAGTAAGCCAGAAAGCACTCTAGTCAAAGTCTAGAATATGGATTGTTCTCTTAATGGACTTTCTTTTCTTCTCTCTTGGAGCGAGTCGAGTTGGAGTGATAAGGGTTGAAGTCCTGAGGCTAGTAGGGATTGAAGTGAAGGTCTATCAGCAGTTTCATTTCCTCCAGCAATCAGCTCTTATCTCTTGGTGGTGAAGGGCGAGTTCCTTTCTTGCCCGGTTGGGTACTCGGTCTTCGAGACCATTCGTTCTCTCTCTTTTTCTTTTTCCGGCTAAGACCATAGATTTCTCAAAAGCTTCATCAGGAAGGATGGAGCGCCGTTAGCGAAAGCCGTTGCGAGTTAGCGCATCCCTTTTCTTGCTCCTTCGGTAAAGCTCTTAACAGATGAGGTAGGCAAGCATATCTTATTTTAAAATAAAAAAAAAAAGGCTAGTTTTCAAGCTCTTATCTTTTCTTTCTTCTTTCTTTCTTTCGGCAATGAATGATAAGCAAAAGCAAATAATAGAGATTAGGCTGGCTAGTAGTTCTAGTTATTTCTTATGGAATGGAAAAAGTTTAGACAGCGAGGTAATCCTACGTTGATTGGCTTAAAGTGCCAAAGAACGCATTATCTAAGCCTCCGGAAGTTAAATTGGTGATCCTCCTATCTTAGACCTTTTGAGTGTCTAAGTGAACGAAGTGGCCATTTGTTAAGGGACACCAGTGAATGGATTCAAGGGAGAGTTCGAAAGCGCTGACTAGTGAGTGAAGCCCGCTCAGCGTGCAAGAGCGTCTATTCTCTATTTAAATCTTAGATATAGAAGTTCCACATCGTTTTGACTCCTAGACTTCCTCTTCTCCTCCCCTAAAAGAGGTGTGGATGTCTTTTGGTGAGGCATGAAAAGAGGATTTGTTGAGAAACGGTTATTTTTTGAATTTGAGAGGGCTGGGCTAGTCAGAATGTAAAAAGCAACCTTGCTTGGTTGTCAGGGACGAAAGGGAAGAGATCAGGCCTAGCCATCCCATCCTGTTCTAACTCTTAATATCATAAGAGAAGAAAGCTACAAGGTAATCCTGGGTTACTGAAAAGTCGTCCGACTGCTCGGTGATCAAATCAGAGAGATTTTGACCGCTTTCTCTTCTCTCCAAACCCTCTCGGACTGATCATCTTTCTGGAACAAAGCAAGCTTAGGAATGAATCTAATGAAAATTTAGGTCTCTTTGGAAGATTCTTATTTCCTCTTCGGTGAAAGAGGGCAAAGGCGTGTGGGAAAAAGAATTCTAAAAGGAGAGAATCTTTCGTCCACCACACCAAGCGGGACAGAGCTAGACCCCTAAACAATTGGAGGTTCTCGCTCATCTCTTGGGATCCATATCATCTGAAAACTTTTCCTGTTCCATTAGCATAGCTAAATTTGAATAGGATGACTCAGTGTCAGGAAAAGTAAGTCCCCCTTGCCTTGATTGAATTTGGCTTCGCTGCGCCCTGAATCAATTAAAAAGCTTATTGATTCATCCCATTTCATTTAGGCGAGAGGGAGGCTGTCAGTCACCTGAGCTACAGATTTGTCGGTTGGGAGATTCTTGAAATTGAGAAAAAAGGCCCTCGAGTCCCGACCCACAAATGAATAGGAAGCGGGGCGAGGGTCTTTCATTCGAGAAAAAGGGATGCTCAGGGCCGGGCCTTTCGCAGCTTTCTAAAGGAGATAATTGAAGAAAGTTCTAGCTCGAGAGAAAAGAAAGATCAGATTTGCGTTGATTTTTCCAACAAAACTAAGGGCTTTTTTGTCTTTCTCATTCGAAGGGCGGGGTCCCACACTCTGACTTCAATGATGGGAACAACCTCCGCACTCCGGTGCTCCAATGAACAACAGTTCTCCGCCTTACTCTATTTAGAATAGTGGTCGATCCCTCGGGTAAGTTATGAATATAACTTAATGTTATGTTCACGCGGTGATATTCTTTCTTTTCAAGAGTACTACCCTGTACGTAACGTAGTCTATGTCTGGGCTTGACAGGAGATAGACAGAGGCGGTAGAGAGGTCTCCCAGCCCCGTTAGCATCTCCGATCCGAGATAAATAAGGGGTTACTCCGTTAGGTCTTTGACGGTCCGGAGCCGGCCGGTAATGGATCTACTTACCTTGCTTATGGACCAGCTGCAGAGCTAACCCTTGTTCTATTGGTTTGGTGGTTGCTACCAAAACGATTTCTTTATGCCTATCAAAGAACCGTGAGATGCTAATCCACGACGATAAGAGAAATTAGAAAGAACTTATATATGGAACGGGGGCGACCCGTGAAAAGACATCGCTTTCTTACTCGTGCAAAGGAACTTTTTCTTGGCAACTTGGAAAACTTATAACGATCTTTGTCCCACATATCACTAGTAAGATCGGGATCTTTACAAATTTTTCAAGCTTTCAAGGGTCACAATTAGAGCGGGGCACCCCTGCCTGAAAACGCGCTCTAGCGGCTTCTCCGTCAAATGTGCCCTAATCTCGACCCTTATCCTTTCTTGGTGGGGCTTGGGGTCCTTTCCTCACATCGGCCGTGGCTCTCTTAACTTAAAGGTTGTGAGCCGGATTATTCTTTCTATTCTTCCCCTCGACCTCTCTGTACCATCGACGCCTCGGCACCTCGCCTTCCAATTCCAAGAACGCTCGGTATTCTTCTCCTGTTTCTAATATTTCAGGGCCCATAATCGTCAAAAGCATGGCACTATCTATAGATTACCAACTACTATACGTAGTATAGTAGAATGTTGATGATAGGTTTTTTCACTGAGGGCATAAATAACCATTTTCGTTTTCTTTTCATAAGGTGTCAAAGGGATTCAAACTTCTCCTAGGAAATGAAATTACAACATTTTTCAGCTATAGCTATATAAGTTGCAACTTTTTCAATTTGACTAGTCGTCTCAGAAAGAAAAGTCAATTAGAAGAAAATGCATCTATATGAGATGCCCGTTTTTTATTTTAGGAGGACGACACTCACGACTAAAAGGAAATCTCGGGAGTTCAAATCCAATACCAATTAGAAGCTCGGTCACTGATAGTCTTCCCCCGACTGTATGATGACTAGACAATCTTCTTCTTCGATTACTCGTTCCGTTCCTAATGAAAGTAGTCAAAGGAGGAATTGAGTGCCAAAGAGTCCTGCACAGAATCGGAATGATAGGTCAATGCTTTGAGAAGAAAGTAAGTAGGCTCGCTACTAACATAGACTAGGAGGGAGGCACCAAAGATATTAAATATTAAAAAGGCTCCTACGATGAGAGCTATCGGATTGGCATGGAAGATAGAGCAGCGAAGGGAGCGGCACAGATCAAGGTGCAGAATACCTAATAGGAGATTGCTTTGTCTTACTCCCGAAAGGATTGGATACCGGAAAGGCCTCCAAAAGGCTCGCTACTATTGGTTGGTATTTTCGGTTCTCCGGGTGGGTGCTTTCCTTCCTATAGTTCGAGAGTTGCAGGAGCAATAAAGGAGCTTCCATTAGCATTAGTAGTTGGCACTCATCCCGCTCTTCCTTCCTCGAGGAATGCAGCAAGGTCGATTTCCGTCTTTCAGTATGAGTGAAGTTCCTGTTCTGGAATGAATAAATAAGAAAGCCTTTTCGAGCCCTTCAAGATTAGGGTTTTCTCCTTGGGACTTCTTTCTTCTCGACAATAGAGCAGGTGTATCGCTTTGATAGCTTAGCTGCTGTGTCACTTTTCAACCGTTGTTGAACAGGTGTAGTGTACCCTTTTCATAACATAGCAAGCATAGCTGTAGTAGTAGCTGTAGCAGGTCATAACAGGTCATAAGCAGTTGTATGGCTTTCCTTTCGTTTAGTAGAAAGATTACTTTCATAGCACAAGTAGTGCTTGAGTGGGAAGAGTTGTTCTTTCAAGAAGGAGTGCTTGAAGAGAGAGCTACCAAAAGGAGGAGCAGTATACGCGACGGTCTAAGCTTTACATAGTTGTCTTTGTCTCCTCGGTTCGGTACTCCCTGCCTCTTATTCTTCCTCTGTAACAGCTGCCTCGCTAGCGAAGGGTCTTCCAAGCCCTGAGGAAGCTGAGTGCTGAATTAGTAGGACCACTTCTACCACTTGCATAGCATATCGGTAGTAGCTACAAGTACAAGACAAAGAGCTAACTCAAGAACGAGCTAACTAAGCAAGGAGTAGCCCCATTTCAATCAAGAGTAGGACCTTTCCCATCTCAAGAGTCTCATCTAGTATCTAATGGTAGAGTCGGACCAAAAGATAGAGCGATAAGAGCAGCGAGTGCGTAATCAGTAACAACTGTTGCGAGCGCTTAGAAGAGCGACTGAAGCGAGGCCCCTCCCTAGAGCCCTAATGAACAAGCGAAATTGCAGTCAGGGGGAGCAATACGAAGGAATGGATGCACTTCAGCTATGGCGGGCGAGGTTCCTGATCAACGAAAGAAAGCCCGCGAGCTCATGACCTTTGAAAAATAGGGCATTCGCTCCTCACTCATAACGGAACTCCCCCCCTGAAGTGATAGATCTATCACTGTCGCTCACGTGAGCGACAGACCTGCTTGAGATGGAGGAGCACCACTTCTTATTTTAAGGAAAAAGGAAGCGAATGGAGTCTTCCTGAAACCGGGCGGATTCTCTAACATAAGGCTAAAGCAGCTCCCGTTCTGGTTCTATCTCTAGCTGAAAAACGATTTATTCGAGAACAAGGCATTCCATTCGTCGTAGCAAGATATCTACGGAGTAAGGCTAGGAATTGGACAACTAGGCTGCAGCTATTGAATGAAGAAGAATCGCTTGTTGGAGAAGGAGCTTTAAGCAACAGTGAAGCTACCAAACCCTTCTTTTCTTCCCCTCGCTTTCCTACTTCGAACAGGGAGAGAGGCTACTTTCGAATTTCTCGTTGATTTATTATAATTAATATCTTTTTAATGCATTTTTCCCGGAAAATGAAAAAGTTGTTGTTAACTGCAATTACTTACAACTACTATATAACAATAACAGCTTAAAGAATTCTAATTATCTATTATATAGATTACTTACAGCGTTCTTATCTATTTCTATTAGCAACTACAGCTATAGTAGTATATATGTATTTTGACTTATATTCTTACATGCTATCCCTTCCCAGACTCGTCCACGCGGTAGTTGACGCTAACGTGAAAAGAAAAAAAGCCTATTTACTATTTAGGTTAGGAAAGTGAAAGGCTAGACAAAAGAGAATCTCACTAAGCAAAGAAGATAGGAGCTAGACTTCATATAATTCTATTTGATCTCTATGGCAGCTAGAAAGAGAAGGGAAGCTCATTTATCGACAGCTATATTCTATCTATATTAGCTAGATTACTATTAGCTAGTTGCTATACACAACTCTTATGACCTAATTCCTCTTTATTTGATCTAATATTCATTCGATAGGGACTTTCAAGTAATAGGAAAGGATAAGGCAAGGGTAGGTACCACTACAGAAAGACCACAAGGGCTCAAAAGGACGGAGCAAAACCAATTGATACTAATGTAAAATCTTATCTTGTTCAAGGCCGAAGGTCTACCTCACTGATTGAATCTCGGTTTCTTTCTTTGGCGTAGATGTTTGTCTTCCTCTGTTAACGGGAGGGGGACTTCCTTACAAACTCTATTGTGAGAGGTTAACTCTCTCCTAGATACGCCAGTAAACCGGATCATTCCATGCAAAAGGCTATCGAATCAAGCCGTGCAAGAGCCAACCCAAGGAAATCTTACAGCAAAGTCAAGGGCAACAAGATGCCAAATCCAGGAAAACTGGGGGCTAAAGCGTACCAATTCCCCTCAAAGGGAAATAAAGGCGGCCATCAAACCAATTCCTCACTAAATGGAAACTCTCTCAGAATGCCCCAAGATCGGATCTCAAAGTCGACATCGGATTGGATTCCGAGAGGTTGGACCAACCAAGTTTCTTAATTGCCTTTCTGTTTATTTTCCGAATCCGAGTGGAGAACTGAGACACTGATATCAGAAAAGTCGATATTCTAATGTGGTTCGACAATACACTTTTCATGTTATGAAATCGGATATTTCTTTGTTTTCTGATGACCCCAAAAAGAGTAGTATCCGCTCATCTATCGAAGTAGTAATGGCCCGCAAAAAGTGAACTGAACTTGAGTTGGAATCTGGGTAATTCTTGGTTTCGCTTTCTACTAAAAAAGATTTCTATTTCTCCTTTGAATTACTCATATATATCCTATTCATTTCGCACCGGAAACTATTCTAGGAGAAGTTCGAATCCGTTCCGTTCGGATATTGATCGGTCTTGGTTTGACATGGTTTACGCGTTACTGGTTCCCGGAGGAGTTAATATCTCCATTAGCTAAACCCTTTCTTACCCTGCCTTTGGACTCGTATTTTGTTTGTACACAATCAACGGAAGCCTTCCCGACATATGTTGCAACGTCTTCAATAGCATGCTCTTATTTCGTCTTTCCTTTAATAAGTCATCAAATTTGGTGCTTTTTGATACCCAGTTGCTATGGGGAACAAAGGACGAAATACAATCGATTCCTCCATTTAAGTGGTTTTCGCTTCTCCTTGTTCCTGTTCCTAACTCCTCCCCGGGTAGTTCCCAATGTTTGGCACTTTCCATACTTCGTGGGTGCAACATCAACAAATTCGCTCATGATCAAGTTACAACCTAAGATCTATGACTATATTATGTTAACTATTCGTATTTTGTTCATTCCATCGGTATGCTCCCAGGTACCTGTAATTGTGATCCGTTTGCCAGAACCGAGGGGTCTTTCTGTGGAAACCTCCACGAACAATCGTCGTTTTTTGATAGTTTTTCCGCTTCTCACAGCTGCTCTTTTCACACCTCCGGATATCTGGTGCCAAATCGTCGCCCGTTTCCTTATTTCTTTGATAATAGAGTTGGCTATCTTTGTGGCATCGATTGTACAAGTTCGTGAAGAGGTCTGGACGAGTGGAATGAGGGGGAGCGGCTCGATCGACAAAAAAGAGAAGGAGCCCCCCTAGAACCTGGCAAAGTAACTATCAATGAATTCCCGAGAAATTCTCAACCTCCCCGTAAAGATTATAACACACAGAAGACTCCTTACCGTCAGCCTTAGGAGCGGGATGAGTGATGCATCCGGCAAGCGCCGGTGAAGAACGCAAGCAAAGCTAGAGTGGGAGGAACTTTTCTCATTAAATTGGAGACCCCCTTACTCTCTCTCTATAAAAAAAGCTTTCGGGAAGCGCGAAGAGCTAAGCCACTAATGTCGTGGCGAAGGTTATACCTCAGAAAGTCAGCGAAGAAACTAAGGTTTCATATGTGTTATATCCTTTCGATCGAGCGAGAACTTCTAAGGACGGCTTTCATTCCCTTTTTAAGAAGTAAAAAAAAAATGGAATCCTTTCTCCGCCACTGAAAAAGGGAAGTCCATAACATAGTTTTTTCCAGTGCAATAAAGTTACATAGTGTCTATCTTTCGTAGGGGGTATTCCATGGGTTTGCCTTGGTATCGTGTTCATACCGTCGTATTGAATGATCCCGGTCGTTTGCTGGCTGTCCATATAATGCATACAGCTTTGGTTGCTGGTTGGGCCGGCTCGATGGCTCTCTATGAATTAGCAGTTTTTGATCCTTCTGACCCTGTTCTCGATCCAATGTGGAGACAAGGTATGTTCGTTATACCCTTCATGACTCGTTTAGGAATAACCAATTCATGGGGTGGTTGGAGTATTACAGGAGGAACTATAACGAATCCGGGTATTTGGAGTTATGAAGGTGTGGCTGGAGCGCATATTGTGTTTTCTGGCTTGTGCTTCTTGGCAGCTATCTGGCATTGGGTGTATTGGGATCTAGAAATATTTTGTGATGAACGTACAGGAAAACCTTCTTTAGATTTGCCCAAGATCTTTGGAATTCATTTATTTCTCTCAGGAGTGGCTTGTTTTGGGTTTGGTCCTTTTCATGTAACAGGATTGTATGGTCCTGGAATATGGGTGTCTGATCCTTATGGGCTAACCGGTACAATCTGTAAATCCAGCGTGGGGTGTGTAAATGCCTCTTTTCAGCTATGTCACAGAGGCATTTACACGCCACTGATTTCCCGATCGTCGTATCAAATTCAAGCAAAGGCTAGGGTTTTCTGAAACATTCCAAGATCGAAGAAACCGTCGCCAGAGACAGGACTCGGGAAGCCATTCGTCCTTGTTTAATAAGATCGGATTAGAGTATGCCACTAGCTACTTACAAGTAGTCCATCGATCGGTAGGCCCTGACTCCTTTCCGGTGGAAGAAAAGAGCCCTTCCTTATATAAATATAAAGATATAAAGAATATAGGTTAAGGCGATCTTCTTTGAACTCAAAAAAAATTTCACTTTCATTCTTCCTGTGAGTGAATCCTATCTTCCGAAATTGCGTAGAGAAAGGAAAGGAACCTGCGCTGTCGCTTGAGGTGGTATCACTGGCCCACGTCTACACGCAGTTCAAAGCTGGCTCCAGAAGAGGTTGGTCCAACAGCTCCGTGGCTCGAGGCAAAGGTAACCGCTACCCGTCTCTGGCCCTAGCTCGCAGCTCCATTGAGCACTGAACAAAGACACATACATCGAGCACAGCGCACAGACTGGGTTAAAAGCCCGACTTGGTTTAGCGGTTGCACCAAACCTCACTGTGGCTAGTGAGACAAAGTAGTAACGACCTGGCCCCTCCCTTCCTTCCTTCCTGTGGGGGACCATTACGTTCCATTCCCTGAGTAGGACGAAATTCACAGCGCTCTGACCTGTCTCAAGGTAAGACTGCAGCAACTTTTGTTGACAGGGTAAACACGAAAGTGGGAGCGGGTTGAGTCCAGACAACCGTAGTAAGATGACGGCGTCGAAAAGGAGACAACCGATGTCAGAGGCCTAAATCTCTGGGCTGTTCGGATCACCGAGGTTATTCAAACGAAGAGTAGATCAGTCTAGCCAACTGAGGATTTGGTTTTTGTGAAACACGGAGAAAGAAGTCATGTCTCCGCCGGTTCCTGCGCTTCAATACATTGGGCTTTCGTACTGGATTTTCTTTCTGGTGCAGTTCTATCCGCTGCTTTCTTATCTTCTTTGGCCGCAGGTGCGAGGGAAGGGGCTGATATGGTTTCCAATCCCGATGAGAGAGATGACTGGTGTTATATATACCCCTATCTCTTATTCTTAATAACCCATTCTGTTGACTATATACAGCTGGTACTGAACTCACCCATCGTCGCTTTCAAACTAGTGGTGGAAGCTATTCTATTTAGTAATTACATAAGATGATGACGGAAGCCTCTCATTTAGAAATGGCAAATTCAGTTGTGCGATAGCTCCCATTCGTTATTGTTCTGACGCCCGAATAGAGAACGACTCGCACGATAGACGACCCGCGAGCTTCAAGGCTCAAATGCGGTATCGGTTGTTCGAAACCCTCTCGTGACTGGGAGCAAAGTAGGTACAACTCGGCTCTAACGGCTGGAGCCGTTACGCAAAGTTTCCTGGTCTTAGCGAAATCAGCACGCGTCCTTAACCTGGTCGAATTCTCAGCTGGCAGAATCAGAGCAGGTGTTCAAACCTGTTCTGGGGACGGCCCCAAGCCCGATAAAGGCGGTTGATCCGGCCTCCTAAAGATATCAACGCGTGCCGGGCCGGGAGACGAAGACCCTGGGCGGAGTGGGCTTTAGCTATTCCAACACTCCGTAAACCAACCTAGTCAGTTGGGTAATCCGATCTCACTTTTCACGGAATAGGAAGCTGTTCCGCGGCGTCGGAGGGATGAGTACTACTAGTGGGCTGGATTCTTCCTCTTCTCTAGCTATGGCTTCTTTTTCATGGCGGGTGAATAATGCGATAACTCATCCATGCGGGTAGTCCCTATCTGCTGTCATGCCCCTCTAATGGCTGTGTCAAACTCCCGAGAGTCCAATATCGTAGATCAAGAGATAAAGCCGCTTATTCGGATTTGACTTGCGCCTCAGCTTGATGAAGGTCAAGACATTGGCAAGGTCCTCTTGCTCTTCTCTCGTAGCTATGTCCTCAACTACGACAGCTACTGGAGTGAGGTTGCGTAATAGAGTGGCAGTTGCCTATTGACAGAAGTCATCTCGACGCACACTCACCTGGAAATGGAAGACTGAAAGCCAGAGTCTTGAAACTAAGGGTCTGAAAGAGTTCTCTTTCTCTTGCCGGACTCGTCAATGAAGTCTGAAGTCAAGAAGCGGTGTCAACTCTTGGCCTCGGAACTTCTGTGCCGTTAGCTGCGAACTCAACTCTTTTGTCATCGGCTCATCTCCTGATATTTAATGAAGTGGGCTCATACCTGACTCGCGCAAAGACGGACCTTCTCCTTCTGTTAGACCTCATCCATTGTCGCTTTCATTGAACTAGTACTCGTTGCTTACTTTGATGAGTCTGAAACACCTCCCTATCTTCCAATAACGTATGTATATAGGAACTGCTTCATTGCTCCTTTCTTCACTCTGATATGGAATCATCTTTCCGGAAAGTGATTTGATAATATGAATAGACGGGCAGAAAAACTCTAATCGAGGTAAATTTCCGAGAAGTCCAGTTCTGGTTTGATACCAGTCTCAGGGTCCAACTCCTCTAATACAAGGAATGTGTCCGCATCGTACCGAGCTTTGCTCGGGAGGCCCTGGATTCACAACAACTATGTTGTCCCCTCCACTTTTCATCAGTGCTTCAAATACAAAGCAGATGGTGATCAGAAGATGGTGACTTAATTCTCAGTTAAAGAATCACACTATGCTGACGAAAAATCTTTCGTCGATAGTGAAGAGGCGACATCTACATCTACATCCACACCCCAGTCCGGAAAAAAGAAAGAATAGAAGCCTAAGAGTAGTCCTAAGCGGTCTTCAAAACCGGTTAAAGGACCCGTATTGGGGAAGCGACTCTGGGTCAGACGATGATGAGGTACTACCGAAGCCAAGTCCTCCTTCTCAGAGTCAACCAAAGCTGCCAGAAAGGGTTACTGCACCTCTGACTAAGGTCCAGGTGTCAAATGTCGAAAACCTAAAGACATTTGTCGTTAAGCCAAGAAATAAGGGGCAAAAGGGGATTCTTTATTACAAAAGCTCCCCGCAACCCCTTTCACATGATGACATTAACATTGAAGAGGAACATGTCACTTCCAGCCAGACAAGCTACAATGGGTTTTTGCGACCCTAGGATAAAGCAAATCATGGAACGGGAAGGAAGTAAGGCATTGGAATTAGGAAATAGCATTTATCCCAAGATAGCGGTAGCAAGTCTTCTGTGGAGGCTAGGAGTAGGAGTAGCAATAGGGAAGGAAAGGCAAGAAGAGCCCTTTCTATTGTAGTGGAAACCATGCCTTTCCCACTTGATTCGAAAGCGCCCCTGTCCTCTCTTCCTTCCTGCTTTCTTACGACAACTACCTATTGTCTATATCATCCTGAAAGAACAAGGTTATCTAGAATCGTCCCTTACTCCATTTCTTTCTGTTAAAGGAAAGCCCATGCCTTGACTTGCTTCACGCTGTACTTACTGCTTGCTTACATGCTTACTTGGAACTGAACTCTCATGATTATTTATCATAAAGAAATAAAAGAGCGAGATGTGCCTCCATGAAGGCCTTCTCTTCAGAGAACCCCTCAAGGAATGGTTGACCTAGGCTAAAAGAAGCGCTGCTTTCTTCTCAGCTCGCTTAGGGCTTGGAAGATTCTTCGCTAGCGAATCAATCGTACGTAGTAGTTTTTTTCGTTCTATCTATTCTAGATTGGGTTGGTGAATGGAATTCTTATCTGAAACTCCATTACTTTGGAGCTTGCTTCGCATAGGCTACACAGAAGTCACGGAACTCTTCTTTTAAGAGTCAAAAAAGTAGCAGCAATAGCCTTTTTCAACTATGCCTTTCGTCTTTCGCCCGCTACTTCATCGCCTGGTCTCGATGAGAGCCTAAACTAAATCAGTTAAGCGGCTTCCTTTGAGGAAAGTCGGTCTTTTTGGTTAAAAAATGGATTATCCTTTCTCTACGCAACCCAGGGCTTTCACCCACCCGAACGGAGTCGAACCTTCACTGCCTTTCCTCGGCTCACTTCACTTGCTTGACAGGTTAGAATCCAGCTAAAGATAGGAGTGGATATTGCACTTGCACAGCAGAAAACAGCGGTTGTAGATGCAGCGGATTTAGTTCAATGCCATGCTTATTGAATGCCTCCCACGCGTACTTCATGCCAAAGCTTCTCGTTCGATCCCTTTCCCAAGCGTAGAAGGGGTATCGGAAGATCTCTGCTTACCTTAGATAGAGGAGCTACTCTAATAGCTTATGGGAGCTACTTGGCACGCTTGGCCCTAGATTATTTAAGGATACTCACTAGCATAGCAGACTGGCGCTATACAGACAGCTATTCTAGACTGCATAGACTAATGCTTGCCTTCTTGCTTATTCCTTCCCTCTAACCATAGTCTTGCTTGCCACTTGCAAAGAAAGAGCTTTCTAGAGTCAAGTAAGGAGAGATTCACTATCTTCCGAATCATGCCTTACCTGAATGCCAGTCTTTCTTGTCCTTATTATAAGATTCAACTCTGACTAAGCAAAGAATCCAGATAGGAGAGTGAGAGAGTTCTATCCTAAGTAATGAGATGAGCTTGATTACGCACCTGATTGACTCTTAGTTACTGAAAGCGCTGATGAACTATCTTCCTTATTTTAAGAGGATGTAACTCGGATTCCTCCTTCACGGCTTGAAGCTTAAGGGCTATCGGAATTCCCTTTCAATTCAAACTTTCTCGAGTCACCCTAACGTAACGGCTAACAGAACTTGGCTAACTTCTTACTGAATGCCGTACTGAGAGTTCTCTCGGGACGAGCTCTTAGCGATTAGTCAGTCCGGGTCCAGCTAGTCTTGCACTTTCAGACCGGTCCTTCAAACAAAGGCTTAGTAAGCACAGATTCCCTATAAATATAAATTCCTATAAAGACCGATCATCGCTTCCTTCCCCGACCCTTCGAATGATTGATTCAGTGTGAGAATAGACTCTCTCTGGTAGAACAAAAAAGCCCTTACTTGTGCTTTAGAACAGCAGGGCTCTAGTTCTTTCTTTTGTTATTTCGATCCGTAAGTAAGAGTAAGAACCTATCCAGCTGAGCACGATCTAGGCTACAAAGGCACTTACGCTCAGAAGGTGGCCCAGCTCACTTCGCGGCAACGACATCCATCCAACGAGATGTGCTTCGGGAAATTCACCATAGGTGATGTCCGCAAACGTCTGCATGCACCCAGCTAGATTTAAGATATATGTATGGTTGAAGGGAGCTGACAGGGAGTCAACAAGGGAATATTGCACCCCCAATCTCGATCTACCGCCGGTTGGATGTCGTAGTCTTTCCACTCATCTAAGTCAGCACCATAACCCCATTTATCTTATGGAAAAAACGTTACAGGTCAATAGTTAAGCTATGATGGGTTCGTCGAGCTTTGATCCCATTCCGAAGCGTTCTGCTCATTGAGTTTTGTAATAAGGTTCCGGTCTTTGTTCGGTGAATCTCGAGGTCTTTCAGATCTCAACCGAAGGGCCCGAATTCAACGATTTCCATATCCTGTTGATATTTCTTTATTCTTCTTATTCCCATCATGCGCTAAGCACACCAGATGATCCACAAGAATGGTGCAAGGATTCGACCCTATAACCGTACCGTCCATCCTACCCTGTTGGTGGCCGGGTTAGCACCTCTCGTCGCCTCTTTTTTCCAACCCTCCACCAGGATTAGCATTTCCCAACAAAGCTACCAGCGAGAAAACAGGTCTTTTGTGAGATTTCATTTCAATGATCAGCGGAAGTCTAGCTATGGATCTCCTTATTTCCATCCTATCTACTAATTTCGTTTTTTTCAAGCATTTTTCGAAAATCTTTCTCGATTGGCCCCAACTTCATAGATCAGCACACCGAGCCCCTTGCTATGGGCAGAGTTTGATAAAAATTTGTCTTGGGCACGTGGCTCCTGTGAACTTGGAACTCTGTCGAGTATCGATTCAACTCTTCTCCACTGGTTCGCCTACTCGTATGTGCCGTCTAGGGGCTCATCAGAAGCAAGAACTTCTACCTTGTCAACTAGCTCAAGATTTGAAGGTAATTCGTAGTTCGCTAACATTCACTCACCTGGAATACTTCCACCTATCGGCTCAGAATTCCATTACGCCCAGTTAACTCACTGCTTTCGCGGATTCGCTAAGCAACTGAAAGAAAAAAAAGACTTTAAATAAAAAAAATAGGTGTCCATGCCACCAACCAACTCCTGAAAGAAAAACAAGAGCTTATCCGGCAAACCAGTATAAGTACCCATCGAGTCGAGCAATGATCAGGGGTCAGTTTCAACCTTAGACAGTGAGAGATCAACCGCAGATGGAAGACTACTCCAGCCTAAAAGGAACATACAGTCTTAGGGTTAGGGGGGAATCCTCAACAAAAGCGAAAAGATCAACAGAAAGCCTATATCTATTAAAGTAGCTCGCATGCAAGGAGTTCGTTTCCGTTCCCTCCCCTGCTGCTGGTGGTGCCAATCTAATGCTGCTAAGATTGGTTCAGTCGCTAGCGAAAGGAAAAGGCTCCTACTCACTTTAGTAGCTCTACCGGACCAGACAAAGGCAAAAGACAAAGAAAGAGGCGGGCAAGTAGTGGAAACTCTTAGATAGGAACGTTCAGCGATTGAATTGCCTTCAGTAAATCTAACCAGCTAAGCTACCTAAATAACCTTTCTAATTAAGAAAGGGCAGTTCTGTCGATTCCCAATCTCGAAACTGAAAGTGCGAAGTCACAAGCTGATGAGCTATATGTGAAGTTAAAAAATCCAGTTAAAAAAGAAAATATATAGCTTGATAGCTGAAACTGGAACTCGAGCCGAAAATGGAAATGGTTGGAACGGTCCCGGCTGCTAACCACGTTTCGCTTTATTGCAAAATCGGGAAGTGAGGGAGAGGCTTTCACTCACGGAGTTGCGACTCCTACGGACCCTGGTTCCGAAAGGACTCTATATGGATAGGTTCGGGGCTACCCATTTGACAGTCACTCAGACCCTATAAGGACACGGTAGGGCAAGCCGAGTGCAGGGAGGTGTGGTTATTTTCATACATTTCTCCTTTCCTTACTGCTTCCTTCATTCTGTGGTTTTGAGTTCCCTTTGCCATTCTTCTCCGAAGTTGGCTAATCTTCCAACCAAGTAGTGAGAATATGAAAGGTCAGCATGTAGATGATGCCGTTATCAGGTCTTCGAATTGAGTTGGAAGACGATCTTTGGGCCATGTAGCGTTTTGGACAGCTTCCCTTGTTAAGGAGTATAGTGTATTAAGCATGGGATTCACCACTCCTATATATCGATTGTCTACCTTGCCCATGACCGGCACCCTTTTTCCTTCCTCACCCTTGACTTTCTCTTTCTGGGACTCTCTATTTTCGCTTTCGACTAATTCGGGAACCAGTCTTCCACGCCACCTGTGGTTTCCGGGCATGGTCGTTCTGCTTGGGACATTTCTGCTTGTTCTTCTGTACGGCCATATGACAAGTCATTTGCGAACATTTCGGGAACCTTTGGTTGTCTTTTTGTTCCAAACATCGCATCCAGTATTGCTGGTTTCTTTTTAAAAGAGCTAGCTCATTAGCTATCTGTGAGTGGGGCTTGTTGAAAGCATCTACTCGAGTGTATCGAGAAACGTACCGTACCAGTCATCTCAACATTCCAAATTCCTATGTTTCTAGCCAGCAGCCTATTACGTAAACAGCTTTGTCAACTAAGACATATACATTGGAAAACTAATCCTCATGCCAGGTTCAGTAAATCTAAATCGCAGGAGAAACCTGTGGTGGGGAGAGGGGGAAGGCGACGGCTTCCCTCTACCTTCCATCGGCTTAGAAGTGAAAAGGCGGGGGGCCGGTGATCAGAGAGTGTAGAAAGAAGAGAAGTGAGTCTCAGTGAGGACTTCTCCCTCCCCGTCCGCTATTCATGCTTGGGCGTCGGGGCTATCTTTCAAATTCGAATGATTACTTAATTAGCCTTTCTTCTTCTAAGGACTGATGATTGTGGCAGTCTTTATTCGTAAGAATGGAATCTGTATGCTTTTCTTTTTTTCTGCTATCGATAGCTTTGAAGAAAGGAATGAAGAAGAACTAGGTTCAGATAATATCCTCAGCAGGGACGATTCCAGTACTTATATTACTAGAGCAGTTTACAAACTTTGCTAATAATAGCTCACTCTCCTTGACTTTAGAAAGGAAATCTGGACATGTGACTGATCCCACCATGTTCGGCTCACGCAAGGCTTGCTTGCATCCTGAGATGGGAGAACTGGCCGAGATGAGGGTCAGCGCCCGTACTAGCCCTTGACTAAGCGAAAGCGCTAATGGATGGTAATTTCTTAGTT